TAGAAAGAGTCAGTACGATTTGGAATGCTTATGCTCAAAGTACCAAACATTCTAATTGGATTAATATCAGTAGACCTTTTTTTTCAGTCATTCATTCATTGAATGATAAATCACGACAAGTGATGGGGATACGCGGTTTAAATAACGGAAGATCAAATATTTCAAAATTGTATCTAGAATGACTGGAAAAGTGGAAACAAGGCCAGATACAATCTGATCATTTTGGGAAAATCCAAAATCTTTGTAGATAGAGCCAACCATCAGTTCCCAACCATGAGGTGAATGGAATCCGATACAAAAATCGGTTAATAAAAGAATAGAAAATGCTTTGATTGTGTCGCTTAGATTATATAGGAATTCCTGAACCCAAGAGTTAAGAATAAGAAGTTCTTTATTACCTATAATCGAATAACCGCTTAGAATAACGAAACAGATTATATTGGTCGAGAAGGACAAAATTGTATGGATACAATCTTCATTGTGCAGCTTGATCAATTGAATCGTTTCTTTATGGATTCCTATACGAAGCTCTTTTAGATGTGTCTCCGGGTATTCCTTTATCAGATTGTCCAACAGTAGGAGCTCCTCTAATTCGATGAATTTTTCTAGAAGACCCTTTTCGGTAATATTATTCAAAAGAGTTTCGGATTGCTTGGTATTCCACCAATTAGTAACCCAATATTCCAGACTTTTTTTAAATGCTAGAAAGCTCCACCAGGGTAAAAAGACTATAGATACAAGAACTAGAAGGGGAATAAATGCTTTCTTTTTTGCCATTTTTTTAGAAATTATTAAAATTAAATAAAGGGACCTCATTCGTCGACTCTATGTGATCTAATTTTTTATTTTTCACTAAAACGAATTCTATTCCAAGGTATCGAATCATTCTCTGTTTTTTATTTGTGATTCGGTAATTAGACCTTTATAATTGTGAAGAATCGTTCAAGAATACATAAATCGAATACTAGTCCATTTCTAAATTGGTTAAATTCGAAACAATTCCTTCCTTTCGATGAATCCCCGAAAACCTGATTTAGTTAATGAATTAGGATTTCGAGACAAAAAGCTCTCCAAATATTGCAAAAAAAATCCGCTGACTACCATAGCACAAAAAGAATTGAGAAAATTTTCTGAATGGGATGATCAAAACAAAAAGGAATAGCAAAATGTTGGGCCATTCATTAAAGAGAAGAAAACGAAACATCGAGAACGACAATGAATTTACATAAGCTAGTCAATTCAAAATATTGAAACTAAAAGCAAAAAATTTCTTTTTTCAAAACGTTTTGGGATGAATCTATCTTTATTTGTTACTTTTTTTGCTAATGAATTGCGTCGAGTAGATTTCCATACGCATAAAATATTTTTTTTGCAGACAAAAAAACAACCCCCCCTTCCATATAATATATGTTTGCTTTGACCCGAAGGGGCGTTCTGACGAAATTTTAGTTAAGTTATACCGTAGAGGGGATTTTAGAGTTTTTTCTACCCCCAGCCAAGAATCAGAAAACATTCCTTCTTGGGTTCATTTCAAAATACTTCAATCGGTACGCGCAAGAAATAGGCCAATTCCGCAGCTTTTTGTTCCATTTCTCGCGGAGTCAAATTCTCATCAGTACGAGTCAAAGGAATGGCCCCCTGGCCTCTGATTTCTAGATAAAGGACACGACGAGGAGAAATACCCTCTTTAAGTTCTATTCTGATAGACTGAATGTCATTTATAAGAAATCGGAGGAAGATGCGACGATTTTTTCCCGGAAATCCCCAACGAAAAATGCAAATTATTCCTTCTTTTTTATCGAATAGATCATAACCACTACCTACATTCCATGAAATTGTGGACCACAAATAGGAGCTAATAAAGAGTCCTGCGATCCCATAGAAAGACATCACGATTCCCTGTGGAAAAAAAAAGATTTGTTGAGAGGGAAATAAAGATATCAAATTCCTACCAAGATAGCTGGAAGTTCCAACTAACAAAAATCCTAATGAACCTAAAAAAAGGATAAAGGCCCAGCATAAATTACTTGTTTTTCGAGACCCCCTTATAAGTTCTATCCATATACGTTCGGATCGCCAATTCATACTAATCTAGTTGCATTTAATTTGAATTGATAGAATAACCAAAGTGAATTTCACTTATACACTACTTAACGCTATTTGGTTTCTGAAGTAACTCTCATCAACTAGCACTATTCGAATGTGAACCTGTCGGGGTAATTCATAAAATTCGTTCAATTGAAAACGAAAATAAGAATGTCCCCTTCATACGACCCCGCCCTAGATATCTACAAGCATTGACTTTCTATTTCAAACATGGACCAACCCGTCCTGATCTATTGATTTGAAAATCGTGAAAATGAATTTATCCCTATATCAGGTTTCGCATGTATAAAAGTTCTTGCACTTATGTTCGAACGAAATCGTGCATTATACCATATTCCACTTTCCAATAAATAGATATCCGTGTTATGATTCAATCAAGTCTAAATCTTTTAAAAATGTGATTCGGCCTCACCATCCGGCCTAAACAATCTTGTTTTTTTGAACATGAAGAAATAAAGAAGCCATTGCAATTGCCGGAAATACTAGGCCTACGAAAGGCACAAAAATAGAGGGAAGGGTTATATCTGTCATAGAATGGGTACCTCGATTTACTATTCGTACCTGTTTGTTATATTGTTCTAAAATTATCTTAACTTAATTAGAATTCTAATTCTATATAATTATACTAACTATATCTAAGTGAGTATAGTATATACTAAGTTCACGAAACGTAGAACTAACTAAATGAACTTAATTAGTCTTCGACACAAAAAATAAAAATATATGTTTGATAATCAACTTTTTGATTCTTCATCTTTTCTTATTTTTTTGCTAGAGTTACTTACAAAGTCCCGAAAGATTCGTTAGAATCTGATCCAAGATATATTATGTTGTTAGTATGGAGAGTCTCCGACAAGGAAATATATTAAGATGCAAAAGGCTTTTTTCGAATTTTCTAGATGTAAGAAAGGCAGATGAAATTCGTTTTATTTGCCAAATTTTAAATTTACAGAAGTAAGCATAGGGGTTCTCTGGTTAGTAATCAGGGGTGGAATATGAAGTCAAATAAAAAAACAATTTAGTCGCAACTTTATGATTCTTTATATTATATATAGTGATAGAATTAGTACGGCAACCACGAAACCCCACACCCATTATTCTATTATAATAGAATGGTTTTTTTTCATTTTGTCTTTGATTGATTACGATAACTAACTCCTTTTTTGCCACAAATAATAAAAAAAGAATTGAATTGACCTTACTGCTCGGTCGAATTTTTATTCAAAGGAAAGAAAGCGTGCAATCGAAATAACTCACTTAGAACACCCTTTAAAAGATTACGTGGTACAATTGGATCGAATAAACCCTTATCGAATAAATATTCAGCTTCTTGTGAACCTTCAGGTACTGTCGTATTCAATGTTTCTTCAATTACTCTTTTACCCGCAAATGCAATGTAGGCACTGGGTTCGGAAATAATGATATCTCCCAACATACCAAAACTAGCTGTCACACCTCCAGTAGTAGGAGATGTAAGAATTGATACATAGAATAACTTTTTATTTGATTGATAATCAAATAAAGCCGACGAAATTTTAGCCATTTGCATCAAGCTCAAACTTCCTTCTTGCATTCGCGCCCCGCCGGAAGCACACACTATAATAAGGGGTAGATTTTGATTGGTAGCATACTCAATCAAACGAGTGATTTTCTCTCCTACTACGGATCCCATACTACCCCCCATAAACTGAAAATCCATAACCCCAATTGCTACAGGAATACCATTTAGTTGACCTATACCTGTTTGAACAGCGTCGGTTAACCCTGTCTCTTTTTGATAAGAATTAATACGATCTTTATAGGGTTCCTCCTCCGAATGAAATTCAATGGGATCCGTTGAGACCATGTCTTCATCCATAGGCTCCCAAGTACCGGGATCAATCGAGAGTTCGATTCTCTCTGAACTACCCATTTTTAAATGATATCCGCATTCATCACAAATGTTCATTTTTGACTTCAACAATTTCTTATAATTTAATTCATAACAATTTTCACATTGAATCCACAAATTACTGTATTTTTTAGTTACCTCAAGATTCTTATCCCTACCGTTTGTCTTAGTGGTAGTCTGCCTTTCATCAAAAATGTAATTATCACCGTAATTGTCACTATCACTTAAAATGGAATTATCAATACGTATTTGAGAATGAAGATAACTGTCAATACAACCATTAATGTGATTATTCAAACTAGGTTTAGTATCGTACATGCTAGGTTTAGTATCGTACATGTAAAGATCATAATGGGTATCGTCATTTTTAAACAAATTCCCATAATTAGAATATTTTTTTTCGAGTTGACTAGAAAAAGAGTGAGCATTTTCAATCTCAACAATTTCATTTTCAATATCAAAATAAATGGAATAAGTTTCCCCCTTACTATTCCTAACTAAAAAAGTATCATCAGAGATTAAATTCCGAATGTCCTCGATACCGACTAAAAGATCCAAATTACTATAACGAGAACCATTACTCCAACTATGAATGTTTTTTTCTGTAAAATTTAGAATCGTATTTTCATTGCTATTGGCATTGTCAATAGGATCCAGACTGCCCATTGATTTACTTAGTCCACACCTATGGTCTAACTCCTCCTTAGACAATCTCGAATTAAACCACCATTTTTCCATAGAGCTCTCTTTCCTCCTATTTGTATTAAAAAAAAAGATGAATAGTCATTTGAAATTTGCATTTCCTAAAAAAGCACTAGGGTTATTAACAAAAAACAGGTGAGAAATATGAGAAATAAACGATTATCCTTTGTATGAATCCGCGTATCACTCTATATGATCAAAATTTTTTCAATTGTAATAGAAAAAAACGGAAGAAAAGGACAATATACAGGATGGGTAGAAGGGGCTCTTATACTTGACTTGCTATACGTGGTACTAAGCT